TTGACAGGGGTATATGTTGTATATGTATATCCTAGATGCGAAAATATGCGAAATTCCATCATGAAAAGATAAAAGAATAGGCTAGACATAAATCTATATACGAAATACAAACTAAGTCGCAGTGCGATAGAAATAATGAATCATAAAAAAAAAAGTCTTAGAGTTCGGGTTCGATTTCCATAGATAATATAGAAAGAGTTGTCTATAATGATAGGCAAATAAAAGACTTTCTAAGGATTGTTGGTCATCCGTTTGATATTTTGAAAATAGATGGATTGAAATTGAATAGAATAATTCAAACAAAGTAAACAATTGAATTGGATTACTTTGTATGGTACCAACAAAATGCATTGCTAACTCCTATTTCTTAGTTAATTAATTGATCAGCTTGCTATCGGACATTTTTTTTTGATTCGATAATTTTCATTTTCGCAAAAAATTTTGACATACTTTACTATAATATTATATATTATGAGAATCAATCCTACTACTTCTGGTTCTGGGGTTTCCACACTTGAAAAAAAAAACCTGGGACGTATCGCTCAAATTATTGGTCCGGTACTGGACGTAGCTTTTCCTCCAGGCAAGATGCCAAATATTTACAATGCCCTAATAGTTAAGGGTCGAGATACTATTGGTCAACCAATTAATGTGACTTGTGAGGTACAACAATTATTAGGAAATAATCGAGTTAGGGCTGTAGCTATGAGTGCTACAGACGGTCTAACGCGAGGAATGGAAGTTCTTGACACAGGAGCTCCTTTAAGCGTTCCAGTCGGCGGAGCGACTCTCGGACGAATTTTTAACGTGCTGGGGGAACCTGTTGATAATTTAGGTCCCGTAGATACTCGCACAACATCTCCTATTCATAGATCTGCGCCCGCCTTTACACAGTTAGATACAAAATTATCTATTTTTGAAACAGGAATTAAGGTGGTCGATCTTTTAGCTCCTTATCGCCGTGGAGGAAAAATCGGACTATTTGGGGGAGCGGGAGTGGGTAAAACAGTACTTATTATGGAATTGATCAACAACATTGCAAAAGCTCATGGGGGTGTATCCGTATTTGGCGGAGTAGGTGAGCGTACTCGTGAAGGAAATGATCTTTACATGGAAATGAAAGAATCCGGAGTTATCAATGAACAAAATATCGCAGAGTCAAAGGTGGCTTTAGTCTATGGGCAAATGAATGAACCCCCAGGGGCGCGTATGAGAGTTGGCTTGACTGCCCTAACTATGGCGGAATATTTCCGAGATGTTAATGAACAAGACGTACTTCTATTTATCGACAATATCTTCCGTTTCGTCCAAGCAGGATCTGAAGTATCTGCTTTATTAGGTAGAATGCCTTCCGCCGTAGGCTATCAACCTACTCTTAGTACCGAAATGGGATCGTTACAGGAAAGAATTACTTCTACAAAAGAAGGGTCCATAACTTCGATTCAAGCAGTTTATGTACCTGCGGACGATTTGACCGATCCCGCTCCTGCCACGACATTTGCACATTTAGATGCTACTACCGTACTATCACGAGGATTGGCCGCCAAAGGGATCTATCCCGCGGTGGATCCATTAGATTCAACGTCAACTATGCTCCAACCTAGGATTGTTGGCGAGGAACATTATGAAATTGCGCAAAGAGTTAAGCAAACCTTACAACGTTACAAAGAACTTCAGGACATTATAGCTATCCTTGGATTGGACGAATTATCCGAAGAAGATCGTTTAACTGTAGCACGAGCACGAAAAATTGAGCGTTTCTTATCACAACCTTTTTTCGTAGCAGAGGTATTTACAGGCTCTCCAGGAAAATATGTTGGTCTAGCAGAAACAATTAGAGGGTTTCAATTGATCCTTTCCGGAGAATTAGACGGTCTTCCTGAACAGGCCTTTTATTTGGTAGGTAACATCGATGAAGCTACCGCGAAAGCTATTACCTTAGAAATGGAGAGCAAATTAAAGAAATGACCTTAAATCTTTGTGTACTGACTCCTAATCGAAGTGTTTGGAATTCAGAAGTAAACGAAACCATTTTACCTACTAATAGTGGCCAAATTGGCATATTACCAAACCATGCCCCTACTGCCACAGCGATAGATATAGGGATTTTAAGAATACGCCTTAATGACCAATGGTTAACAATGGCTCTGATGGGCGGTTTTGCTAGAATAGGAAATAATGAGATCACTATTTTAGTAAATGATGCTGAGAAGGGTACTGACATTGATCCCCAAGAAGCCCGGCAAACTCTTGAAATAGCAGAAGCTAACTTGAGGAAAGCAGAAGGAAAGAGACAAGTAATTGAAGCAAATCTAGCTCTCAGACGAGCTAGGACACGAGTAGAAGCTAGCAATACGATTTCTTCATAACCAGTCGGTGCGTCCGAATAATCCAGAGAAGTTCTGTTTATACATCCTTTCTCTTATAGAATCCATATTCTAGAAGATATCATACATATCTTTTTTTTGATTCAATCAACAAAAAAAAAAAAAAGATAATG